TCATACCGTTGTCGCGTTTAAGTTCTTTACAAGTACGTACAATTACAGCTCGGATCACTTCTGATCTTTCTAGAGGTGTATTTGGTAATGCTTCCTTGATTACAGCAACAATAATGTCACCAATATGGGCATATCGTCGATTACTAGCTCCGATGATTCGAATACACATTAATTCTCGAGCCCCGCTGTTATCCGCTACATTCAAATGGGTTTGAGGTTGAATCATATCATTTTTGAATCTGTTCTTTCAATGCAAAGAGTGAAGGAAAAAAAAAGAAATATTGTTTGTCAAAAAAAAGAAACCTGCAATTGTTTTTTTATCCCCAAGACTTTTTTCTTTGGTTCTACGTTCCTATCTATCCCGAAATAATGAATTGAGTTCGTATAGGCATTTTTGAGGCGGCTATTTCAATGGCTTTTCTGGCTATATTTTCTGCGACCCCCCCCATTTCATAAAGTATTCTACCGGGTTTAACGACAGCTACCCAATATTCGGGAGATCCTTTACCCGAACCCATACGTGTTTCTGTAGGTCTTACTGTAACCGGTTTGTCTGGAAATATACGGACCCATATTTTTCCACCACGCCGCACATTTCGTGTCATTGCTCGCCGTCCTGCTTCTATTTGTCTAGATGTAATCCAAGCTGGTTCAAGTGCCTGAAGAGCATATTTACCGAAAGAAATACGATTGCCTCGATAAGATATCCCTTTCATTCTTCCTCTATGTTGTTTACGAAATCTGGTTCTTTTGGGGTTATAGTTGATGCTTCTTTTTCAATTCCATCTCTACTACAAAACCGGACATGAGAGTTTCTTCTCATCCGGCTCCTCGCGAATTAAAGGATTCAAATGAAATGAAAATATACTGAATTTTTGATTCTTTTTTGAGATTTCATCTAATCTATTAGAAATTTCTCTATCTTGTTTGGATATCTACTTAACCATGTATTTTAGTTGATTTCTAGATAATTTTTTTCTTTCTATTTTACTTTCTATTTTATATCTAATGACTTTTTTTTATAACGACTCCTTATTTTTTTTTTTGTCTTTTATCATATTGGGTCAAAGAAGATTGACTAATCCAATAAAAATCTTCGCGGGCGAATATTTACTCTTTTAATATCTATTTCAGTTGTGGGGTTAGATCATAATTTCTCGGAATAAATGAAATGCCCCCGGTTCATTCCGCCATCCCACCCACTGAATTATTAGGATTTGTTTTTCAATAGAATCCCTTTAGATTCATAGGTTCCGTCGTTCCCATCGCTTCTCAATTAATGGTTAGGTTTGAATTCTACAACGGAGCCCCGTGAAATTTGTTCTTGAGTCAATCTTCTCAGTCTTTATTGGCTCGAGGCTCTTGATTTTTTTTATGAACAGATTTCTCTAGTTATGTGTGAATCAGTATTGATGCGTTCTAACACTGCCTTTTCTGAGATGGTTCATAAACCTTACATATATTGGAATGGTTGATATATCAATGATATTCTTTTTCTTTCTTTCTTTCACCCCTCCACTTATCTGCATACTTTTCTATCAAATCAAACTCAGATTGGTTTTTCTTTTTTGTTTATGCAAAAAAAATTTCAGTTGCTACAATGATATGACCAATATATCATATCTTGACTGGTTTTTTGTATCCAGATAATGCGAAGCAATGAGTTGGTTATTAGTTCATAGTAGGGGTCGGTCCACTTTTTTTTGAATCCTATCCTTTAAAAAAACCAACGAGTCACACACTAAGCATAGCAATTAGATAAACGGATCAATCAAATTTTTATTCAACCCTATAGAATTGAGAATTGCTCATTCTTTTTCTTTAAGAGACAAAGAATGAAAGGAAAGAGTTTATTGTTTTTAGTCTATTTTTCAATGAATATAGTGTAAAGACAAGGAAAATGTTCTTATTCCTCTTCTAGAAATATCCAAATTTTGATGCCTAATACCCCATAGATAGTTCGGACTGTATAGGAACAATAATCAATTTTAGCTCGAATGGTTTGTAGGGGAACCCTACCTTCTCGGATCCATTCGACACGCGCAATTTCTTTTCCATCGATTCGCCCTGCAATTTGTATTTGAATTCCTTTTGTATCTGCCTGTTCGGTTAATTCAATAGCCTTTTTCATTGCTTTGCGAAATGAAACTCTATTCTTTAATTGTCCGGCTATAAATTCTGCAAGAATATTCGGGTCTCCATAAGGGTTTGTAATTCTTGTAATGGCAATGTTCACTTTTCGGTTCACACAATTTAGCTCTTTTTGTACGGTTGCCTGTAATTCTTCGATTCTTCGCCTTCTCCCTTCAATTAATAACTTTGGGAATCCCATATAGATTATGACTTGAATTAGATCAATCCTTTTTTGAATCTCTATACGTGCAATTCCCTCGACACCAGAGGGAATTTTCATATTTTTTTGTATATAATTTTTGATACAATCTCGTATTTTGTGATCTTCTTGTAGACCTTCGGAATAATTTTTTGGTTGTGCAAACCA